TTAGTTGAGTAAATTCATCGCATATAGTACGAGAAATAAATTTGTAAATAAACAAAACCCCACTAATCTTAGTATTAGAAATAAGGCTGTAGAATTTGTTAAGGTATTTGGTGTAGGAAGGAAAAATAAGAAGTTTTGAAATAAAAAGGAAAAAGCGAGGGATAAATAATAATAAAGGCCAAGTAGGGAACCATAAATTAAGCATAGGGTGATAGGGGCAGAAAGTGAGGCGAGGAGGCTAATAGCGCCAAGTTTAATTGCAAAACCTCTAAGGGGTGGGAGGCCTCCTAGGGAAAGAAGTAATAATAGCGCGAGAAAGGTAGTGGCACTAGGAGATCAGAAGAAGGTGCTCTGGGTCGTTCTTAATATTTTTATTAAAGTTAAGCTAATTATTAAGTAAATTATAAAATACAATCAGCTTCTATTTAAAGACACTCTTATTAGTGCTAGAATTCAGCCTGTGTGGTTGACAGCGGAATATGCAAGGATTGTTCGAAGTTGCGTTTGGTTTAGGCCTATTGTACCACCAGTAATTGCAGATATTGCGCCAATGATTAAGTAAATTATAGTATTTCTTCTTATAAAAAAAGTGAGAAGTCCTAGAATTGGTAGTTTTTGCCAAGAAGCTAGAACTATACAGGTTTCTCATGAAGATACACTTATAACAGATGGGAACCAGAAATGAAAAGGGGCAACCCCTAGTTTTAGGAGGACACCTAATAAGCTTAGATATGTACTGATAGGGATACTCCTGAAGGCCCCAGTTAAAATTAATACACTCCCAATTCTTTGGGTAAAAAAATATTTTATTGTTCCTTCCAGTTCATGTAGATAATTGGACCTAATTATAATAGGGATAAATCTTAGTAGATTTAATTCTATTGCGAATCATGCACTAAGTCAATTTGCTGCACTTAATACTATGAGTCCGCTTAAAAATAGAAAGAAAGAAAAGAGGTATGAGTAAGGAAAAAAAATAAACATAAGGTCATACAGGATATTCTACTTTATGTATGCAACACATATGTTCTAATTAAACTAGTATGACATATAATTATGTTAGAAAGACTATATTTTGTTTATAATAAAATATTCAAACTTAGGTGAAGAAATATATTACATATATAAAATGGTTAAATTTTTACGTTGATTGCTAGGTTGAAGAGGTTTCTCATGTTTGGGGTATGAACCCAATAGCTTGGTTTTAGCTTATTCAACCTGGAATGTAAGAGGAAAATCCTCTGTTGGGGCATGAGCCCAATAGCCTATTAATAGCTGATCTTACAATCATAAAGGCCTTAGTAAATTACGCTTTCAAATTTGCAGTTTGATGTTGTGGGTCAACTATAAGGCCAGAGTTTATAAACTAGGAACGCCAGCTGCGTCATAGTTTTTGTCAGCGCTTTTGTAGGGATGTGAAGGAGAAGCTAGGAGACTGAGTTCATCAGATTTTTGAAAAAAGGAGGGCAATGAGGAAGAGAAATAGAAGTGTTAGAGAAATTCATGAAAGTGGACTAAGATGTGGCATATATAGTTTTTAGTAGTAAGAGATAAGATAAAGTTAAATATATAAAACGTGTTTATATTGTGATACTTTGTTTTACACGAGTTCGTATTTGTAATAGAAAAGCGTATAGAAGACTCGAACTTCTTTGTAGTGATGTTCAAAATCACCCTTTCCTTTTACGCTGAAAGTAAGAAGTTTCCGCGGGATAACTGTTTCTAAGGGGAGTAAGCAGAGATAATAGTTCTGCGCAAAAAGAATTGCTTTGCATGTAAATGTAATCTAACAAGATTAAGTTATATTGTGCGTAATTAAGTTTTTTTTGGTTAGGTATCATAAAGTAAATTACTTATAAAATTTAACTAAAAATGTCCAGGGAAAAAAGTCTATAAATTTTGTGTGGTAGAGCAGGGGGGGGGGTGTGTTTCCCTCTTTCTAAGCGTTTCAAGCTAAATCCCGAACAAATATAGTGTTTTATAAGGGTATATATTTTTATCTCTTTTTTTCTTATATATTCCTTGTATATATATATGTATATTTACATTAATATACTACTATAAGATGAGATATTTTGCACAAGGGTTCACTCAAACTCCGTACGTTCCATAAGGCCTTGAGTGAACCCTCCGAAGCAATGACGGTTTCTTGCGTCTATCTTACCAGACACAATATCTATTATAATCAACAAGCACAAGAGTGTAGCTAAGTTAAGCTATTTTCACAAGATAGAGATAATTGGGAGGTGTACAACGTTTATCTTAGATATACTTAACATGGGGGCATATATATACAGTTAATATAAATACCATAGTATATATATACAAACATATATAAAAAATCTTGGAACAAATGGACTATATCTTCTTCACGGTGTAAGCGCGGGGCATCTTAAATGCTTCATTTGTGTTAGAGAAAAGAGTAAGTAGGCTTTAACTACTTAGAAAAAAGTTAGAAGCTTCTTTCTGTATCACACACTCTTTACTTATAAGAAACATAGGAATATAGGTATAAAGATAAATAGTCTTAGAAAAATTAGTACTGGTGGAATTGTTCTAGTTCATGTTTGTGTTGAACTAAGTCATTGTTGTGAAACTTTAGGGAGCCCTTGGGGCCCTAAAAGTTCAAGTCAGCCCTGGTCTATTGATATAGTAAATTTTTTTACTCTTTGTAGGAAAAAAAATGTAGGGGGCTGTGTGCTCAGAGGGGTAAAAAATCATATAGATGAGAGTCAATTAATAATTAATGGTGTTTGTAATAAGGTGTTTTTTCTAATAATCAAAAAAGTGTTAAATATTCATGTTAAGTATGCACCTCATAAAGTTACAAATAAGGGAATGAGCTTGATATGTCCTGGAATACTTACTGGCGAAGGTATAGGTATTAGAATTCAGTTGAACAATGCTCCCCTTGTGACAGCAAATAATGTTAGTGTTAAAAGAGGTAATAACACTGTTGGTGTATTTTCTAAGGGGCTATGACAGGGGGAGGATATTATAGGTCTTCATAGGGCTGTAATTCTCATTCGAATTGAATATGCAGCAGTTAATAAAGTTGCTCCTAAAACTATTAGTAAAAGGAAAAAGGATGGCGAGTCTATTATTATATACTCTAGAATTAAATCTTTTGAGTAAAATCCTGCTATAAATGGAAACCCTGAGAGTGCAAGATTTGAAGATAAAATAGCAGTAGAAATGAATGGGAGTTGTGTTGCAAGGTGGCCGAAGTGCCGCAAGTCTTGTGTATGAGAATATAAATGTAAAAAAGAGCCTGCGCCTATAAACAAGAGTGCTTTAAACATTGCGTGAGTTAGCAGGTGAAAGAAGGCTACGTTGACTAGCCCAAGAGCTAATCTTGTTATTATTACTCCAAGTTGACTTAAGGTAGACAGAGCAATAATTTTTTTTAGGTCTGTTTCGGCTATGGCCGCAAGGCCTGCTATTGTTAATGTAGCTGTTGCTGTTACAAGAAGAATATGGTTAAATATATTTGATAATGAGAGAAAAGGGTAGAAACGGATTAATAAAAATACACCGGCGGTCACCAAAGTAGATGAGTGCACAAGTGCAGAGACTGGTGTCGGTGCAGCTATTGCTGCCGGTAATCATCTGGAAAATGGGAGTTGTGCGCTTTTTGTTATAGCAGCAAGTAAAATTAATAAACTTAATCATATGGAAAACGGAGAGTTTTGTTGATTTAAAATTAGCCAATCACCTTGGTTAATTATTAAAGCAATGGTCAAGAGAATTATTACGTCTCCAAGTCGATTTGTTAGTGCTGTTAGTATACCCCCTGCAAGGGATTTAGGATTTTGATAGTAGATAACTAAAACAAAGGATACAAGTCTTAGGCCATCTCATCCAAGTAATAAAGCTATTATATGAGGGATAAAGATTAAAAAATTTATTGACATGATAAAGAGAATAACTATTAAAATAAATCGTTTGAGGAACACATCTTCTGCTATATAGAAAGAGGAGAATAAAATAACGGCTGCAGAAATAAATAGTACTGCTGCGGAGAATAGAGCTCCGTTAGGGTCTAATAAAATATTAAAGTTAACACTTGAGCATATAGGGTTAAATATTGGTCATGAGAGAAGAATAGTAGTTTTGGAAAAAATTAAGATTAGTGCAAGGTTTATTATAAAAAAACTAAAAATGAAAAGAATAATAGAAAAGTAAGTTGAATAACGAAACATAGCTCACAGCGAGAAGCATTAATAAAGCCACAATTTATTGTTTTTAATTAAACTATGTGAGCAGGTATAAGGAAGAGTATTTCTTCGGGTTTTGGGCCGAAACCAAAATGCTTAAAGCTCTTAACCAGTTTAATGGGTGAGTGTCTGAGTACAAGGATAATAATAAACAGAAAATGTAGGCTTGAACTAGGGCGATGCCCCCCTCAAATATCGTGTATGAAATTTGGGTAATTAGTAGGAGGCAGAAAGCGTTTCAGGATGTGGTTCAAAATGTTATTATTAAATAAATTCTTAGTAGTGTTATAACAATATGACCTGCTCTTATGTTTGCTGCAAGCCGAAAGGATAGTGTGCCTGGTTGAACTCCTGTTCTAATTGTTTCAATTAATACTAGGAATGGGTTTAACCAGGCAGGTGCACCTGCGGGCAGTAGGCTTGCGGCAAATGAGGTTGGTGCAAAAAAGGTTCTAGAGAGAATAAGTATTAGCCATAAAGGCAGGCCAAAAGAAAGAGTAAATATTAAATGTCTTGTTGTACTAAAAATATAAGGAAATAAACCTAATAAATTTAAAGACGTTAAAAAAATAAAGAGAGTTATTAAAAAGTGGTGTAATACTGGCAGGTTAAGAGAATTTGTCCGGGATGCTTGAGCTTTTATAACTGATAATTGAAGGAAGGCAAAACGAAGGGTTGGGGCAGTGGAAAGTCAAAAGGAGCAAAAAAATATTAAAGGACTACTAATAGATAAAAGTCAGAAGTACATAGTGCGGCCGGAAATATAGATTTCAGGATCGAAAGAAGAGAAGATGTCTGTTAACATCAAGAATTGGGTAACCCCATTGACGGTTTTGAAGACCGAGAGTTTTTTTAACTTAAATTCTTAATACGTTAGTAGAAGAGGGAAAATAATTAAAAGAAGTCTGAGTGCAAAGGGAAGGAAAGTTTTCCAGGTAAGTGCTATTAGTTGATCGTATCGTATACGAGGTATTGTTCCACGTACTCATACAAATCAATAAGCAAATAAAAGTGTAAATGTACATAAAAGTAGTGGGGATTCCCTTGGGAAGAAAAAAACGGCTGTAAGGAGTCTTATAAATAAAATGTTTATATATTCGGCTATAAAGATAAATGCAAATGTGCCTCCGCTGTATTCTGTGTTGAAGCCAGATACGAGTTCAGATTCGCCTTCTGCGAAGTCGAAAGGGGCTCGGTTTGTTTCAGCGAGCGCTGAAATTAATCATACTAATATGATTGGAGATAGAAGTAGTAGGAGTGGTGGGTGTCAGTTAGTAGTTATATTTGCTATGTTTATTGTTATTTTGCAAGAAATTGGCACAAGTAGAATTAAGATTATTCTGACTTCATATGAAATTGTTTGCGCGATGCCACGGATTGCGCCTAGTAGTGCGTATTTTGAGTTGGACGCTCAACCTGCCCCTAAGATTGAATATACGTTTAGTCTTGAAATTATTAAGAAGAAGATAAAGCTGTAAGTCATAAATCTTCTCGGAAAGGTGTGGGGATATACGTGTCATAAACATAGTGCAAGGATAAGTCTAAGTAGGGGCGCAATTAGGAATGGGGTGATGTTTGCAAGGCTGGGGAAGGTGAGCTCCTTTGTAAATAATTTTAGTGCATCCGCGAAAGGTTGAGGGAGTCCTATTAAACCTACTTTGTTAGGGCCTTTTCGAAGTTGAAAGTAGCCTAAAAGTTTACGTTCTAAAAGTGTATAGAAGGCTATTCCTAAAGCAATTATAATATAGGAGATAAGGGTGGATAAAGTTAATGCCATAGTTCTAAAGAGGAAGTACTCCTGTAGGCAGGGCTTAAACCTGCTGCATGACTCTGCCACATTAGAATATTCAATTAGTTAGAATTGCTGGGGTTAATATTGTTAGAAGTAAAGGCACAAGGTGAAGTCTTAAAATGAAATAATTATTTGGTATTATTATAACGAGTGTATTTATTTGTTTACTTGGGTTGCCGTGTTGGGTGCTAATGTATAAAAATAAGGAGTACGCGGCGCTCAGGAAGCTAATTGTTATCAATGGTAAAATTATTCTATAGGAAATTGCAAGTACTCTTGTCATTAATATAATTTCTCTTAATAAGTTTAGTGATGGGGGTGCGGCTATGTTACAGATGCTGAATAGGAACCACCAAAGTGTTATTACTGGGAAAAATGTTTGGAGGCCTTTGATGAGAAAAAGACTTCGTGTTTGAGTGGTTGTGTATAATATGTTTGCGAGGGCAAATAAGGCAGATGAGCAAAGTCCGTGGGCAATTCTTATTGCTAGAGCTCCTTGTCATCCTCAAGTAATATTAGAAAATAGCCCTCCAGCAACTAATCCTATGTGCCCTACGGAAGAGTAAGCAATTAATGCTTTAAAGTCTGTTTGGCGCAAGCAGATTAGTCTGGTAATAGATGCGCCAATAAGGGATAGTGGAAGGATGAAGTAGGATAAAGTCGATAGAATAAGGGGGAAAAGAGAAGTAATACGGAGAAGTCCATAAACTCCTAGTTTTAGGAGGATTCCTGCTAGAATTATTGATCCTGCAACAGGTGCTTCGACGTGGGCTTTAGGGAGTCACAAATGTACAATGTAGAGGGGGAGTTTAACTAGAAAGGCAAGGGTAAGTTGGAGGCTTCAGATTTTTATTAGTAAAGGGGAGAGAATTAAAGGAGAGGTAATTAGGAGGAAGTTTGTATGGCCGTTACTGCTTTTTAACAGTAAAATACTAACAAGTAGAGGTAAGGATGCGGAGATGGTGTATAATATCATATACATACCTGCTTGTAGCCGCTCTGGCTGGTAACCTCAGGTTAAAATTAATAATAATGTTGGAATTAATGCTACTTCAAAAAAAATATAAAATAGAATTATGTTTTGTGCGAGGAAGCATAAGGTAAGAGAGAGAACGAGCGAAAAGGAAAGTGTTAGAAAAAGGTTGCGGGCAGGAGTTAGGTAGATATATTGTCTTGCAAGAATTCTCAGGATGCTCACCCAGAGTGTTAGAAGGATTAGGGCTCAGGCAAGTGTATCTATAAAGAATAGTGTGTTGACATATATAATTCTTGTTATTGGGGTAAAGCCTTTGAGAATTAAGGTTACAAGTAATAGTGCGTAGTTGAAAATTATGTAATATCAATTTATTTTTCTGGGAAGAAGGAGGGGGGAAAATATTAATAGAATTAAAAATATTATCATTTTCTTATTGTTAAATTACTTAATATATCTGATCCAAATTGCCGTGTGCTATTTACTAGGAGTGCGAGGCCGACGCTTGCTTCGCAAGCAGCTATAGGGAGGATAATTAATATGTAGTATATCACTGCAGTGGAGCTGATAAGAGCTAGTAGGGTTAAAGCAAGGGCTAAAATTTCTAGGGCAAGTAAAGATATGAGGAATTGCTTTCGTTGAAGCAGAAGTGTAGTCAGCCCTATTAGAGGGAATAAGGTTAAGAGTACAGGTAAAGAGAAAAACATAAAGCTATAGTGCTAGGCAATTACTGGTTTACAAGACCAGGGTAATGTTTATACTACAATAGCTGTTTCCAAAGAAGAAATCCTATCTTAGCTGCTTCAAAGCTATGCTTTTTTTAAGCTATGAAAACAAGTGGTATGTTTGTTATATACTCAATTTAAGGAGCCTTGGTTTCACTCGTGGAGGGTCCCGATTGTTAAAATTAGAAGAAAAATTATAATACAAATGATAAATGTTTTTCTTCCTCAGAAGATTATTATAGGTGCGGGTAGTAAAAGGGCGATTTCGATGTCAAATACGAGGAAGATAACACTTAGAAGGAAAAATCGGAGGGAAAAAGGTAATCGTGCAGATGATTTTGGGTCGAACCCACATTCGAATGGCGATTGTTTTTCACGGTCTCGGGCGGATCGTGAAGAAACACAATAAGCAGCTAGCAGGAGAATAAAGACAATAGTTGCGGCAAGGAAAAGACTAAAATAGGTAAGTAGCATTAGCCTGAGGGGGTCCCTTCACCAGGTTAAAAGCCCGGTGCTTCAGAGCAAAGCTTTCAGGCAGAGATATTGGGTGTAAGCCATATTTAGTCACATCAGAACTATCCGTTCAGTCCGGCGCAATATCAAGAAGTTAAAAGCGAGAAAATCAGAACTATCCGTTCAGTCCGGCGCAATATCAAGAAGTTAAAAGCGAGAAAATTAAATTTTTTATTGAAATCCTTTCGTACGAACAATAAACTTTTTGTGTAAAGATAGAATCTGACCTGACTTACGTCGGTCTAAACTCAGCTCATGTAAGATATTAAAGGTTGAACAAACCTACCATATTAGAGTTCTGCTTCGAGACAAATAAATAATGGTTATCTTAAGCCAACATCGAGGTGCCAAGCCCCCTTGTCAATGTGGACTCTCGAAGGGGATTAGTCTGTTATCCCTAAGGTAGCTAGTTCCATAAGTAATTCGGAATGGCTCATTTTGGAGATGTTAGTCGATGAATAAATATAGGAGGCTATGTATACTCCTTTATTGCCCCAATAAAAATTTTTGCTTCTAGGTTAAAGAAGAACAAAGATTAAAGCTCAATAGGGTCTTTTTGTCTTTTACATAAATTTAGGCCTCTGCACCTAAAGGTTAATTTTTGACAGTTTTCTTGAGACAGGAGCGCTCTTGTGTAACCATTCATACTAGCCCCCAATTAAAGGGCAAATGATTATGCTACCTTAGCACGGTCAGGCTACCGCGGCCGTTGAAATATTCACTGGGCAGGTTGGACCTTTTATTTGGTACAAGAGGCCATGTTTTTAATAAACAGGCAAAGCGCGTATTGCTGAGTTCCTTAAGAAAAATTAAAGAGAAGAGGTTTTAAGTAGAGTTGAAGGAGTTTAGGAAAATAAGAGATAATAATTATTTTATACAGTGTTTGAAATTTATTAAATATAAATAATATCTTGTTTGGGCAGGTACTTTGGAAAAAGAGATTTTTTTGAGAAGTCTAGAACGAGATTTATATTAGTAGCTGGTTTGAAGCTTATAAGAATATAATAATAAAAGGAGGGAGTAAGAGGTAAAATAGTAGATTAACCTACTATTTTTTAGAAAACTACTGATTTTAAGTTGTGTAATGTCTGTAGTTTCCGTAACTAAAATTAATTTCACAAGAAACTAGCTATCTTTATTTGCGATTGGTATGTAGCCTCTAAAAGCCTTTATTCTCTTAGTATTGCAACAGTATAGAGTGGGTTCTAAAATTAACATAAGGCTTTTAGCTCAAAATAAGTTCGAGGGGAAAATGGATTTTTGGTAACTTGTTAAACCATGATGCGCAAGGTACATGAAATACTTACTATTTTTAATTTATAAAATTCTTTACAGATAAAGGTAGAGGGTTATAAAAATGTTTTTAGTTTGAAGGTAATGTTTTAGGCACAGCTTCCGCTACGCCTACTATGTTACGACTTACCCCACTTTTCAGCGGGGGCGACGGGCGATTTGTACACACCTTAGGGGGCAAATTCAATTAAATGTAGGAATTTAATTTACTTTCAAGTCCAATTTAATTCCCTTCTTAGGAGGAATACAAGTGCGTTGGAGAATTGTAGCCCATTATTCCTACTCATGAGCTACATGTCGACCTGACGTAAGGAGACAAATGTTTCACAAGACCTGATACTTTGATTCTTTTTTAGGTAGATTTTCGACGGCGATGTATAAGCTGGAATCAAGAGTAGGTAAGGAGTACTGCGGATCATCAGTTTCAATAACAGGCTCCCCTGAGTAGTATAAGGTACCGCCAAGATCTTTGGGTTTATGCCATGTGACAATATTGCCCTAGAGCTGAAGTGATTTAAGGTCAACAATAAAAGGGTCTCTAATCCTTGTTTTTATGTAGACTTTCGTGAAGGTGTGATTTGGAAAAAAGGAATAATAGATATTAATTTGAATTTTATTTCTAGGAAAACTAGTTTTTTACCATTTTTTGAAAAGTTACTTCACTGTGCCGGAAAAATTAACTTGAGTAAGTAGATCTAACCGCGGCTGCTGGCATCAAGCGTGCCCTACTCTCTTTTACTATAGTTGGGCCTATAGGTTTTATAGCGACGCAATATTTGTTGCTGTTGGCAGAGAAATACGTAAGTATTTATACTTTACGTATTTTTATTTCTGGGGATATAAGATTTTACATGCACGTATACCTAGTAAAGAGTTAATTATAAAGCTAGATTCAAACTTTTTAAGCTTTGTAAAGGGTATATTGTGGTAAATATACTACTATAAGATGAGATATTTTGCACAAGGGTTCACTCAAACTCCGTACGTTCCATAAGGCCTTGAGTGAACCCTCCGAAGTCTTAGAGTTCCTCGTAACTAACTTGTCTAAAGCACGATACGTGCTATAGCCAGCATGTAAATGTACAATTGAATTAAGTTATATTTACAGGATAGAGATAACTGCAGAAAGAGTACAGTGAAAAAGATAGGCTCTTGTGGTAAAGAAAGTGTAAGCGGAGATATATATATGTAGTTGAAATATGTACTATAGTATAATACACATGTATATATAAAAACCGTCAGAAAACAAATATGATTTGATTTTTAACTTCCAAAGTTAATGTTTTTATAAACTATTTTCTGTACGCATATATTTTATCTCAAATTTTTGTTGAGACGGGTAAAAGGAAGAAAAGAATAAAATATAGGGCTGTGAAGATTTGACCTAATAGTTCGTATGGTGGTTCTACTGGTCGTCCTCCGATTCATGTTAACAGAACTGCGTTGGCAATAAAAATTCAGAAGAGAACTTGGGTTATAGGGTAATATGCAAATCTTCGTCGTTTTTGTGTTATAAGTTCTGGAAGAAGGAAGAAAATTAAAATTGCTGCAAATATAGCAGCTACGCCTCCTAATTTATTCGGGATGGAACGTAAAATTGCGTAAGCTCACAAAAAATATCATTCAGGCTTAATGTGAAGTGGTGTAACAAGGGGATTTGCAGGGATAAAGTTTTCTGGGTCTCCTAGGAAGTTAGGGTAAAGTAATGAGATTATTAATAAAGCTGTAATTAGGAGTATAAATCCTACTAGGTCTTTGTAGGTGTAATAGGGATGGAATGGAACTATTTGATTAGGGATGAAGATGCCAAGGGGGTTATTTGATCCTGTTTGATGAAGGAAAACAAGGTGGAGGATTGAGAATGCTGTGATTGCAAAAGGTAGGAGGAAGTGGAGGGCAAAGAACCGATTTAGTGTTGCGTTTCCGACCGCAAATCCTCCTCATATTCATTGGACTAGTGGTGTCCCAATGTATGGGAGGGCTGAGAAAAGATTGGTAATTACAGTGGCTGCTCAGAATCTTATTTGTCCTCATGGTAGTACGTATCCTATGAAAGCGGTTGCTATGGTTATGATAAGTATAATAACTCCAATTGTTCATACCTCTTTGTAAAAGAAGGAGCCGTAATATAATCCACGTGCTACATGAATATATAAACAGATAAAGAATATGGAGCCACCATTTGCGTGGATATATCGAAGTAATCAGCCGAAATTAACGTCGCGACAGATATGGGCGACGGATGAGAATGCTAAGTCTACATGTGGAGTGTAATGTATTGCAAGAAATAGGCCTGTTAGAATTTGAATAATAAGGCAGAGCCCCAGGAGAGAGCCAAAATTTCAGAAGATAGAGAGATTTACTGGTGCGGGCAGGTCAATAAGAGACCCGGAAACTACTTTGAGTAATGGGTGTGTTTTTCGGATAGGTTTAAACATATTATTTTAGTAAGAAAGGGCGTAAAGGCCCTCTGTGTCGTCTAGCAATTTTTACTACGGCGATGAGAGCGAGAAATAAGATGAGGGCAATTAAAAGGAAAATGTATGTGTTTGTATTACATATTATTATTGTAATATGGACTGTTTGCTGAGGCGTTTGAATTAAACTACTAGGGAAAAATTGGTAGTTTATTCAAAATGTTAATAGGGCAGTTGTAAAAGCAATAGCTAGCGGTTTGAAGAATAAGTGGTGGTTTGGAAGAGTTGCAATGAAATATGCAAATAGAACGTTAAGGCCACCAATATAGATTAGAACTAAAATTAACCTTACTCATGAACATAAGGTTAGGCTTAGCAGGAGGGCAGTGCTGATTCTTAAACATAGAACTCATAAACCTAAAGTTAGAGGTGAGGCAGTTAAAGGTAAGCTGACTACTAGGGCTAGAAATAGGGCTAGGGAAAATGAGAGAAACATAAGTTAAGATCCTCATCAGTATAGGCAGAGAAAGAGACCAATTCAGACTACATCTACGAAGTGTCAATATCATGCTGCTGCTTCAAATCCAAAATGGTGGGAGGGATTGAAGTGACGTTGAGCAACTCGTAGTAAACAAATTATTAGAAAAGATGAGCCAATTAGTACGTGTAGCCCATGAAAGCCGGTTCTAACAAAGAAGGTTGAACCATAAACTCTATCGGCAATGGTGAAGGATGCTTCTTTGTATTCTATTGCTTGGAGGGCTGTGAAGTAAGCACCAAGTAGAACTGTTAACACGAGAGCTTGTATAGTTTCTTGCCGATCTCCTTGTATTAATGCATGGTGGGCTCATGTTACTGTTACGCCGGAGGCTAGTAGTACGGCTGTGTTTAATAATGGCACGCTGAAGGGATTGAGAGGCTCGATACCAATTGGTGGTCAACAACAGCCAAGTTCTGGTGTAGGGGCGAGGCTTCTATGGAAAAATGCTCAAAAAAAGGCAAAGAAAAATAAAACTTCTGACAAAATAAAGAGTATTATGCCATAGCGTAATCCTTTTACTACGCGTTTTGTATGAAATCCAAGAAAGGTTCCTTCTCGAACTACATCACGTCATCATTGAATTATCGTGATAATAATTAGAATTATTCCTAGGTATAATCCTAATATGGTGTTTTTGTGAAACCATATTGCTAGTCCTACAGCGGTAGTTAATGCGCCGATAGCGCCTGTTAAGGGCCAAGGCCTAGGCTCTACTAGGTGAAAAGGGCCTGGTTGTAGGAGAAGTTGGTGGTACTTTTTTATAGGGGGTCATTCGGAGAGCGATGGGAAGGGTCGAGTTTGTTTCATGATTTTATTAAATATAAAATATACAAGAAAAGGGATGAGTCTTTTCTTTAGGAGTCAAAATCCTACGTGCCAGAACACTTTCTTGTATCATTAGGAACGCCAGCTGCGTCATAGTTTTTGTCAGCGCTTTTGTAGGGATGTGAAGGAGAAGCTAGGAGACTGAGTTCATCAGATTTTTGAAAAAAGGAGAGCAATAAGGAAGAGAAATAGAAGTGTTAGAGAAATTCATGAAAGTGGACTAAGATGTGGCATAAATAAGTTTCTTGAAAAATTATAGGTTTATATACTCCCTCTATTATTAGATTTCTTGCTTGGAAGGCAATTGTATTGAATTATACTAAAAGAGTACTTAGTGATGTCACAATTTTAACTTGAAAGGTTAATGTATTTTTTATACTACAAGTAAGATAAGGGGATTTAAGTTCCATGAAAAGATTTACAGTCTTTCGCTTGTGTTCGGCCACCTTACCATTAAGCAGGTTTATTAACTCTCTCCTGAGTAACAGTCAGGTGCTATTGGTTTATTAGCTTCTGCTTAGGTACTAAGTAGAAATATTTCTGTCTTCTGATCCTAAGTCAGATGCATACTCTGCCAACTTAGTAATTAGTTATATTATTGTGAATAATATTTATAAAATCTTGGGGGGATCGTGCTTCGATAGCAATAGGTATAAATGAATGATTTGCGCCGCAAATTTCTGAGCATTGGCCATAAAACACTCCGGGAAGCGTAATTATTAAACCTACTTGATTTAATCGGCCTGGGATTGCATCTACTTTTACACCTAGACTTGGAACAGTTCATGAATGTATTACGTCGGATGCGGTAATTAATATTCGGATATTAGTTCTACAAGGCAGAACAAGCCGATTATCAACTTCAAGGAGTCGGAACGGGGAGGTAGGTGCTAAGTCATCGGACGCAAGTATATATGAGTCACCTCCTATACTATTAAAATCTGTGTATTCATATGTTCAGTATCATTGATTTCCAATCGCTTTAACTGTGAGTGCTGGTGTTATTACTTCGTCTATTAAATATAATAGGCGTAAAGAAGGCAGTGCTAGTGTTAATAAAATAAGTCCAGGAATAATAGTTCAAACTCTTTCTAGAACTGGGCTTTCTGTAAGTGTTTTTACTGTGAAAGAATTAATTATTAAAGAGAGGAGAGCAAATCCTACAAAGGTTAAAATTATAACGAGAATTGTTATTGCGTGATCATGAAATTCCGTAAGCTGGGTTATTACTGGTGAGGCGGCATCTTGGAGTCCTAATTGTCCTCAATAGGGCATAAGTACAGGTGATTATATTATTATAAGTACTTTTAAAGAGACTGTAATGAATACGATTTAAACGTGACAGGTTTATGTTATAAGCTTAACTAAGTCTCTTATAGAATTATTCTATGTAATAATCTTCTACATATTCAATAATTAGGATTGGAGCACCTGGGATACCATGGGCAGAGGGTGGGGTAAGGGGAGCTCACTCGAGGGCTGTTTGTGGGTGTCTAGAGGCAATAAGTCCTCGTTGGGAGATTAAAGCTTCTCAGATAATAAAGATAAAGTAAAGTAATGCTACGAACGATATAGTTGCGCCCATAGAGGAAAGTACGTGTCATCTTATAAAAGAGTCTGGGTAGTCAGAATATCGCCGTGGTATGCCGCTTAATCCTAGAAAATGTTGAGGGAAGAAGGTTAAGTTAACCCCTAAGAATATAAGAAAGAACTGTGCTTTTCCTCATCGTTCGTGGAGTGTAAGGCCTGTAAAAAGAGGGAAATAGTGGGTAAAACCTGCAAAGATAGCAAAGACTGCGCCCATACTTAAGACATAGTGGAAGTGGGCGACTACGTAATAGGTGTCGTGAAGTACAATGTCAAATGAAGCATTGGATAATATAATTCCTGTTAAACCTCCTAAGGTAAAAAGGAAAATAAATCCTAGGGCTCAAAGTACTGGAAGAGTATAAGAGATATATGAACCTCAGATTGTAGCTAATCATCTGAATACTTTAATACCTGTTGGAATAGCAATAATTATTGTTGCTGCTGTAAAATATGCACGAGAATCTACGTCTATTCCTGCAGTGAATATATGATGAGCTCAGACAATAAATCCTAGAATGCCAATTCCAATTATTGCGTAAATTATTCCTAGTGTTCCGAAGGCTTCTAGTTTTCCAGAATAATGGGTAACTACGTGGGAGATTAGGCCAAAACCTGGTAGAATTAAAATATATACTTCTGGATGGCCAAAAAATCAAAATAGGTGTCTAAAGAGGATTGGATCACCTCCACCGCCCGGGTCAAAGAAAGCGGTATTAAGATTTCGGTCCGTAAGAAGTATTGTAATTGCGCCTGCTAGCACAGGGAGTGCAAGAAGTAGTAAAATGACTGTAATAAATGCGGCTCAAACGAACAAAGGGATTCGTTCTCAAGAGAGTTTATTGGGGCGTATATTTGTTACTGTTGAAATAAAATTTAAGGCCCCTAAAATAGATCTAACACCTGCTAGGTGAAGAGAAAAAATAGCTAAATCAACAGATGCACCAGCGTGCGCTAAGGCGCCAGAAAGTGGAGGATAAACTGTTCATCCAGTTCCAACTCCTTTTTCTACAGCCCTGGAGGCAAGTAAGAGTAATAGTGCTGGTGGGAGTAGTCAAAACCTTATGTTGTTAAGCCGGGGGAATGCTATGTCTGGCGCGCCAATTATTAATGGGATAAGTCAGTTTCCAAATCCACCAATTAGTACAGGTATTACGAGGAAAAAAATTATTAAAAATGCATGGGCAGTAACAATTACATTATATAATTGATCGCTTCCTAGTAGTGAGCCTGGCTGGCCAAGTTCTGCACGGATTAGTAGTCTTATGGAAGTGCCTATTAGGCCGGATCAGATGCCTAAGATAAAGTAAAGTGTACCAATATCTTTATGGTTAGTTGAGTAAATTCATCGCAT